CGATGTCTTACTCCATGGATTCGAGGGAACAAGAGAACAATAGCCTGACAAATATTTTGTTCGGTCCGATTCAGGTGCCAATTCAGGTACCAAATAGAACCCATCATTGGTTTGATCATTGATAAGGTGAATACCCAGTCCCTTCAATGCTAGGCATAATGAGGATAAGGACCTCAAAATAACCTCTTTTCGTCCTATGAACTTTAAGGTGTATTAAGTATCATATTTGACTCTTGGGGCGGATTGATAGAGACTCCATTTAACTTAGGTTGATCTAGGCCGGAGGCAGACCTACGTCAGGGTAACCCTTCTTTGAAACACTTTGGTATTGCTCCCGGATCAGAATTCAAATAATGAATCCGAGCGCATGGAGCCATCTCGTTATCTTCCTGTCAAGAAAAAATATGGTGGACTAGCCGATCTTTTTATCAGTTAATGAAAGAGCCCAATGCAAAAAAAAAACGCATGTTGGGTCTTTGAAACAGTTCGAATCATTTCGATAATAATAAGTTTGATCTGTTTTACCGAGAAGGTCTACGGTTCGAGTCCGTATAGCCCTATACATTTTTGTATTCATTTCCTAATTAGTGCGTGTGACCGGCCGGTTGATTGTTCCATAGAAATGGAATCATTCCCACAGGATCACGGAGATCCCTCGGGGCTTGAAAACAATAATTTATTCCAATGGATCCAATCGGATCGGTATTTTCAAATCTCGGATAAACAAACCCATTCTTCTTCATTAATCTTCGTCTGTGAATGACATACGGCCTTTTTCCTCTTTTATTTGTCCATGATCCAAGATTTAGTGATACACCTTTGCTTTGGTATACCCAAGCCAATTTATGAAGTCAAAATCATAACATGAGCCTGGCTCAAGAAAAACTCCAACCTGACCCAACCAAATCAAATCCAAATTCAATCTAATAGTAAGTCACATTATCTAGAACCTATTCTTGTTCTTGTATTTGTAGAAAAGCCAGAGTTTCAAAAACGAAGCTCTTTGGTAAGTTTCATTGTACAATAGGCTTTTCTTCGTATAACCGGCTTAGCAAAGCAAGTAGTCATTTTTCTGTACAATACTTAATAACTTCTTTTTTTTATTCCAATCTACCCAATCCAATTTGTTCATCATTCCAATTCTACCAATGCAGACTTTATCTAAAAAGATTAGGGCCCATTTGAACTTGGATGAGTTAGGAATCCCCCGACGTATCGCCTTTTGGCAGAACAACAATCCCAATTCATTGTTTTAGAGACAATGAATTGGTCCTAAATGTATCAACGCACCCTCTTCTATTTCTATGTTCTATGAGTTGGTTTTGGGATGGGGAGATTTTGTCTATCGAATCGTTCGACAACGCATGATTCCATTCGAAGTATCTTCTGTAAATCATTTACGATTCAGCCGACTCTACCATTAAACTATGCCCCATTTTGTAGGTTTGCTTCAAAAGAAACGTTTTTTGTTGTCACGAAACCTAACTCGTTGGTTGGTCCTGCTAGGTGTTATTATTACATTAAATAAATAAGTATTTCGAGTCATTCCAAATCACGATCTTTAGTCCTAGAAATGGGTCTGAAATGATTCTTTCAAGACTTCTAACTCGGGGGTAAAGCCGGGGCCGGGGTAGTACAGGTCCAAAGTTTCCTAATTTGGGTATAGGAACCCATGAGTTTTTATATGTAAGGGTTCCTCACAATTCAATGGATTGAATCAAATCAATTAAGTATAAATCTGGGACAGGGAGAGAGAATCGAATCGGTCGATGCATTCCGTTTTCGTATCCGTATCAAATCAATAGAAACAATAATCCTCTATCCGGATCTTAATGAAAAGAATACACCAACACAGCCACGTAGAATATACCATAAATCCCGAGATGGAAATTCCTAGAAATTCTATTACATCTGACTACTGACTATATTCTAAATCACTAAGAAAAAAAAAAAAAGAGAGAGAGAGAAAAAATGGGCCAGACCTCCTCTTTGGCTCTATTATATTAATAGAATATTGAAATTATTTATGTTTAATATTTCATTTAATCTTATTTGAATAATATTGTTTGAATATTATTTCAATTTCAATTCATATTATTTAAAATATTCTTTAAAAAAAATTCCTTAATTCCTTTTTTTGTTTGATAGAAAACCCGAGGCAAGGTAGGAGAGAGTTTGATTTGTATAATAGCATTATATGTCTACACCATATCTAAATAGAATCGAAGTAAGTGTAAGTGGGATTCCGTTGGATGAATCTTGAGACGATACATGACCCACAACAAGTAAACAAACGAAACTATGTGGTTTGATCAAAATTGTTGTTTCGACTAATGCAGTTATGGATGAATTGAGAATTCCAATTTGAATCAACTAATTCGGTATATTCCACATTAATAGGAGTGCTTCTATGTTTCTGCTTCACGAATATGATATTTTCTGGGCATTTCTAATAATATCAAGTGTTATTCCTATTTTGGCATTTCTAATTTCCGGAGTT